ATGAACACCATTTTAATAATGTAATAGATGTGATTTTTGGGGTAAAAGTTTGTACTCGGGGTCTTCCTGTTTCCGGGGGGTTTGCAGGATCATAAGAACTTTACGAGTTTAGGGGGTGGGGGGGTTTGACGCGAATAAACCGTCACCGGGGGTGAGTCTTAGGAATATTAGGAGAATATAATATTCTTTATGCTCTTGATATATGTTATGCAGTTTCCAGTAAAATCCCATTTCATTCATACCATTTTACATATGCAAGATAAATGTTCAACCTTAATTTAACATTGACGCGCTGCACTCTGAAATGTCAAGTGAAAGGAAAACGAAAAAAAAAAACCTGACCCCCGTGGAGAGAACGCTCGGCATGTGGGGTTATCTCGCTTATGTACTCCACCAATAACTTATGTAAGCGTCGATGAAAGATTGAGGAGTGAACCTATTCATGGCCCTGAAGTAGGAACCAAATGCCAGGAATAATTCACTGTGTGAAACCCCCACGATTACTGTCCCTGACCATCAATAAGAGTATGCATTAAGAAATCAACTGATGGTCGGTTCTTACTACATTAAATAATTTCATTTAATAGGGTGCTGGGTACTTGGTATATATATACTGGTGAGTTTAGGTGTTGAGTGTTGAAATTACGTTTATTTGTGGGCCAAATTGTGTCATTTTTCTATTTATGATTTATGTAACTTTCTATTAATTATCCCTGCTTTATGTTGTTTTAAATTTTTAGGTGATTAATAAATTTATGAATACTTACATTCTATTATATGGTCAATATATATTCATGGTGATATTACATATATGCATATTTGTTATCAAGAGATAGTTTAATTAAGAATGCTGGCTTTGGGAGCCAGTGGTGGAGGTTAAAATCCTTCTTTTTTGAGCAGTAGGGGGGATTTTAACCCCCGACATCCGGTTTACAAGACCGGGGCTCTGGACGCTGAGCTACTAATGCTTGGTTATTGAAGTACTTTGTTTTCTAGTCAGCCTGCCATGGGCATTAAGACTAGAAATAATGAGAAGTACAGTACGGAGGCGATTTGGCCGATGATGACATAGGGGTGTTCTACAGGTATTCCTCCGATTCAGGTGAGAATGGCTACATTGGCAATTAGGGTTCAAAATAGGAACTGTGTGAGGGGGCGAAAAGTGAGACTTCGTTGTTTTGAGGTGTGGAGGAAGGGGACTGCTATTAAGACAAGGATTGATGCAAGCAAGGCTAATACCCCTCCTAGTTTGTTTGGGATTGATCGGAGGATGGCATATGCAAATAGGAAGTATCATTCTGGTTTAATGTGGGCAGGGGTGACGAGGGGGTTGGCGGGGGTAAAATTGTCTGGATCTCCTAGGTAGTTGGGGGAGAAGAGCGCTAGGACTGTGAGTGCTGTAAGGAGAGTGATGAAACCAACAAGATCTTTGTAGGAGAAGTAAGGGTGGAACGGGATTTTGTCTGTGTCAGAGTTGAGACCAAGTGGGTTGTTTGAGCCGGTTTCGTGTAGAAAAATAAGGTGAACGACAGTGGCGGCTGCAATAATGAATGGTAATAGGAAGTGGAATGCAAAGAATCGGGTGAGGGTGGCATGATCAACTGAGAACCCGCCTCAGACTCATTGGACTAAGGTGTTTCCTACGTAGGGTACGGCGGAGAGTAGGTTTGTAATTACGGTTGCTCCTCAGAAAGATATTTGTCCTCATGGTAAGACGTAGCCTACAAAGGCAGTGCCTATAACTAGGAGGAGAAGGATTACCCCAATATTCCAGGTTTCTTTGTGGAGGTAGGAGCCGTAATACAGGCCTCGTCCGATGTGGAAGTAAATGCAGATGAAAAAGAAGGAGGCTCCATTTGCGTGGAGGTTACGGATAAGTCAGCCGTAGTTAACGTCGCGGCAGATATGGGCTACGGATGAAAAGGCAGTGGCGATATCTGAGGTGTAGTGTATTGCTAGGAATAATCCTGTAAGGATTTGGGCGATTAAGCAAAGTCCTAGGAGGGAACCGAAGTTTCATCAGGCGGAGATGTTTGATGGGGTGGGGAGGTCAACAACTATGTCGTTTGCGATTTTTATAAGGGGATGGGTTTTGCGTAGGCTTGCCATTAGGCTTTTGTAGTTGAATAACAACGGTGGTTTTTCACGCCACAGGTCTTGGTTAGAATCCTGGCAGAAGTTATGACCTATGTTATGTCTTTATTTTTATTAGGGCTGGTGTTGGGGTTGGTAGCGGTGGCTTCAAATCCTTCTCCTTATTTCGGTGCCTTGAGTTTGGTGGTGGTTGCGGCTTTTGGGTGTGGGATTTTGATTTGGCATGGGGGATCTTTTTTATCTCTAGTGTTGTTTTTAATTTATTTGGGTGGGATGTTAGTGGTGTTTGCTTACTCTGCAGCGTTAGCCGCGGAGCCTTACCCTGAGACTTTAGGGAGCTGGCCAGTAATGGTTTCTGTGTTAATGTATCTTGGTGTTGTGGCTTTAGTTTTTGTGTTGTTTTTAGGAGGAGAAAGTGAGTATGTGTGGGTTGTAGTGGATGAGATGGATTGGCATTCAATGTCTCGGGGGGATGTGGCTGGAGTTGCTTTTATGTACTCTTATGGTGGGGGAATATTAATGGTTGGGGCTTGGGTTCTGTTGTTAACGTTGCTTGTTGTGTTAGAATTAACGCGGGGTCTAAGTCGTGGTGCGCTTCGGGCAGTTAGGTGGTGAGGGCAAGGTAGGATAGGGCGAGGGTGAGGAGGAATATGGCCATATATGTTTTGATTGAGCCGTGTTGGATGTTGCTGATGGTGGTGATAAGGGGAGTGATTAGGTTTTTGACTGCCTTAGGGCCAATTTTTTCTAATCAGGTCTGGTCAATAGTTTGGTTGGCAATAGATTGACCAAATGAGAGGCTTATTGCGGGAGGGAATCGGTGGATAATAGATGGGAAGAAGCCCAGTATGTTTGAAAAGCGGTGGGGTGAGGGCAGAGGGGTTGTTTTGGTTTGTTGTGCAGTTAGGGAAGCTAGCTCTAGGGCAATTAAAAGGCCGAGAATGGTTACAATTAGGGCGGCTAGTTTTAGGACAGGGGGTATTGTTATGATGGGGGTTTTTGTTGGTAGAAAGTTTGTAGTGATTAGTAGGCCAGCAATAATGCTCCCTCAGGCTAGACGTTTAATGGGATTGATCACAGCGGGGTTGTTTTCGTTAATTGGGGAGAAGGTGTTGAATCGTGGATGTCGTATGGACACAAAGAATACAATTCGGAGGCTGTAGACGGCTGTGAATGAGGTGGCTAATAGGGTGAGGGAAAGGGCTCAGGCGTTTAAGTAGGAGGTGTTGAGGGCTTCAATGATAGCATCTTTGGAAAAGAAGCCGGCTAGGAAGGGGGTCCCTGTAAGGGCGAGGCTTCCAATAGTGAGGCAGGAGGAGGTGAAAGGGGCCAGGTGATGTATTCCTCCCATTTTTCGGATGTCTTGTTCATCGTTTAGGCTGTGGATAATAGCTCCTGAACACAGGAAGAGTATTGCTTTAAAGAATGCGTGGGTGCAGATGTGTAGGAAAGCGAGCTGGGGTTGGTTAAGTCCAATGGTGACTATTATGAGGCCGAGTTGACTGGAAGTTGAGAAGGCAACGATTTTTTTGATATCATTTTGGGTTAGAGCGCAGGTAGCGGTAAAGAGTGTGGTTAGAGCTCCAAGGCAGAGGCATAGTGTCTGGGCTGTCGGGCTATTTTCTATTAGAGGGCTGGTTCGGATAAGTAGGAAGATGCCTGCGACAACCATAGTGCTGGAATGTAGTAGGGCAGAGACCGGTGTGGGACCTTCTATGGCAGAAGGAAGTCAGGGGTGAAGTCCAAATTGTGCTGATTTTCCTGTTGCGGCGAGGATTAGGGCGAAGAGAGGAATTGTTAGGTCTATGTCTTTTGAGGCGGAGAAGATTTGTTGGAGCTCTCAGGAGTTTAGATGGACTGCTATTCAAGCTATGGCGAAAATAAGACCAATATCTCCAACGCGGTTGTATAGAACTGCCTGTAGGGCGGCTGTATTGGCATCTGCTCGTGCCCCTCATCATCCAATTAGTAGGAAGGACATGATTCCAACGCCCTCTCACCCAATGAAAAGTTGAAATATGTTGTTGGCGGTGACTAGGATAATTATTGCGATGAGGAACATGAGTAGGTATTTGAAGAAGCGATTTATGAGAGGGTCGGCATGCATGTATCAGGATGCGAATTCCAGGATTGACCAGGTTACGTAAAGGGCTACTGGTGTGAAGATAATTGAATAGTGGTCAAACTTAAGGCTGATGTTAATGTCAAATGTGTGGATGCTTATTCAACTTCAGCTTATAATCATGGCTTCAGTTCCCTCATTTAGGAATAGGAAAAGTGGTAGGAGGCTGGTTAGGAAGGCGAGCTTTACTGCTGTTTTAACTTGTTTTAGTGCCCAATTGGGTGAGAGGGGCTTGGGAGAGAGTGTGGAGAGGAGGGGAAAAATAAGTAGTGCAAAAATAATGACAAGGCTGGATGTTATGATTAGAGGAGTGGTGAGCATAGCTTTTACTTGGAGTTGCACCAAGAGTTTTTGGTTCCTAAGACCAACGGATGAGCTATTATCCTTTAAAAGCTTTGGGCGAGGGAGCTCTGGGGTTTAACCAAAGTAGTGAAGATTAGCAGTCTTCATTGCGGCGGGCCTCTCTCGGTGGGCAAGGGGGATTTAACCTCTGTTTTTAGAATCACAATCTAATGTTTTAGTTAAACTATGCCTACAGATAAGTTGACCTCAGGTTATTTCTGGTTTGAGGATGAGTAATAGCAATGGAAGGAGGTGGAGGGCAATTAGAAGATGTTCCCGAGTGTGGGAGGGTTCAAGTGCTATGATATGGTTTGGTAGGGGTCCTCGTTGGGTCATGAGAAACATGTAGAGTGAGTAGCTCGCTGTGATTAGTGTTCCTAGTCCTGTTAGGGCAATAGTTCATCAGGATCAGTTGAATAGGGAGGTGATGATTATTAATTCTCCTATGAGATTAGGCAGGGGAGGTAGTGCTAGATTGGCGAGACTGGCGATGAACCATCAGGCTGTTATGAGGGGTAGGGCTATTTGTAGACCTCGGGCAAGTAGTATGGTTCGACTATGTGTGCGTTCGTAGTTAGTGTTGGCTAGGCAAAATAGGGCGGATGAGGTAAGCCCGTGGGCAATTATTAGGATAAGGGCACCAGTGAATCCCCAGGGGGTTTGGATGAGAATGCCTCCGACTACCAGGCCTATGTGACTAACGGATGAGTAGGCAATGAGAGATTTAAGATCTGTTTGACGTATGCAAATTGAGCCTGTTATGACAATACCTCAGAGGGCCAGGATGAGAAAGGGGTAGCTTAGTTCTTTGGTGAGAGGCTCTAGTGTAATTAGGATTCGTATCATGCCATATCCGCCAAGCTTTAATAGTACGGCGGCTAGTACTATGGACCCTGCAATGGGGGCTTCTACATGGGCTTTGGGAAGTCAAAGGTGTACTCCGTATAGTGGTATTTTAACTAAGAACGCCAGGATACACCCTGCTCATCAGAGTTTGTCTGCGTATGAGGAGAGTTGAGGTGGGGAGGCGTGGAGAAGTGTTAGTAGGGAGAGGGACCCGTTGGAGTTTTGTAGTAAAAGAAGGGCAATTAATAGGGGTAGAGAGCCTGCTAGGGTGTAAAATAGGAAGTAAGTGCCCGCGTTTAGACGCTCTGTTTGGTTTCCCCATCGTGTGATTAAGATTAGGGTTGGGATTAAGGTTGCTTCAAATATTACGTAAAACATGATTATTTCGGTAGCAGCAAAGGCTAGGATTAAGAAAAATTGTAAGGAGGTGAGCAGGGAGATGTATATTCGTTGACGGTTAATTGGTTCATGCGCTGTATGGTTTTGACTGGCTAGGATTATAAGGGGGAGAAGTCAGCAAGAGAGGATAAGAAGGGGGGTTGAGAGGGGGTCGGTTGCTATGTAGGGGTTGAGAAAAAGTCATCCTGTTTCGGTAGAATTTTTTAGTCAGGAGAGGCTAATTAGTGCAATTAGTAGGCTGTGAAGGAGGGAAGTGGGCCATAGTCATTTGGCAGGGGTGAGTCAGGCTGTTGGAAGGAGCATTAGTGTTGGGATAAGAATTTTTAACATTGTAGGAGACTTAGGCCTTGAAGGTGGTCGGAACCATGTGTTCGTGCGGTGGCTACTATTAGGGCGAGGCCCACGCTTGCTTCACAGGCTGAGAATGCTAGAAGAAGCATGGGGGCCGATGAAAAATTAATAGATGAGAGTTGAAGGGATCATAGGGAGAGGGCAATAAATAGTGATAACATTATGCCCTCAAGACATAGAAGGGCGGAAAGAAGGTGGGTTCGGTGGAAAGCTAGGCCGGACAGTCCTAGTAAAAAGGCGGATGAGAAGGCGAATTGGATGGGGGTCATTAGGCTAATTATGGACTTTAACCATAAGTTTTTGAGCCGAAATCAAATGTTTTGTTTAAACTAATTACCTATTCAGCTCATTCTAGTCCACCTTGTAGTCATTCATAGACTAACCCAAGTGTGAGGAGAATCAGGAGTGTTGCGGCTCAGAGCAGTGTGAGTGTTGGCGAGGGAAGTTGATCGCCTCAGGGCAGTGGGAGGAGGAGGGCAATTTCCAGGTCAAAGAGTAGGAAGAGGATTGCGACTAGGAAAAAACGAAGGGAGAAAGGGAGGCGTGCTGACCCTAGCGGGTCAAAGCCACACTCATATGGCGAGAGTTTTTGGTAGTCGGGTGTTATTAGGGGGAGCCAGAATGAGACAATGGCTAAGACTAGGGAGAGAGTGGTGGTGATGAGAAGAATTGTTAGTAGTAAGTTCATTATCTTTCCTTGGAGTTTAACCAAGGCTAGGTGATTGGAAGTCACATGTACTGATTTAATACTAGAAAGATTATGAGCCTCATCAGTAGATTGAGATGTAAAGGAACAGTCAGACGACGTCTACAAAATGTCAGTATCAGGCTGCTGCTTCGAACCCGAAGTGATGTTCAGATGTAAAGTGATATCGGATTTGTCGGAGTAAACATACGGCCAGGAAGGTGGACCCAATAATTACGTGGAGTCCGTGGAAGCCAGTAGCGACGAAGAAGGTTGATCCGTAAACCCCGTCTGCAATTGTAAATGGGGCTTCATAGTATTCTATTGCTTGTAGGAAGGTAAAATAAAAGCCTAGTAGGATGGTTAGGGTTAGAGAGTGGACTGCCTGTTTTCGTTCCCCTTCTATAATGCTATGGTGGGCTCAGGTTACGGTTACCCCAGAAGCTAGAAGGACAGCAGTGTTTAGCAGAGGGACTTCAAATGGATTAAGAGGGGTGATGCCTGTGGGGGGTCAGCAGCCTCCGAGCTCTGGAGTTGGGGCCAGGCTTGAGTGGTAGAAAGCTCAGAAAAATCCTAAAAAGAAGAACACTTCAGAGGTGATAAAGAGGATTATTCCATATCGGAGCCCTTTTTGGACGGGGGGTGTGTGGTGGCCTTGGAAGGTTCCTTCTCGCACAATGTCCCGTCATCATTGGTACATGGTTAGTAGGAGGAGGGCTAGGCCTATAGTTATTAATAGAAGTGAGTTGAAATGAAATCAAATTGCTAGTCCTGATGTAAGAAGGAAGGCGGCGACTGCCCCTGTCAGGGGTCATGGGCTTGGGTCAACTATGTGGTATGCGTGTGCTTGATGTGCCATTAGATGTTTTCTTGTAGATAAAGGCTTAATAAGAGGACAAAGACATAGGCCTGAATTATTGCAACGGCTACTTCTAAAAGGGTGAGGAGGAATAAGAGGGCCGTTGTAAGAATGGCTACAGTTGGTATTAGGGGAAGTAGGACAAATGCAGCTGTGGCGATTAATTGTATTAGGAGATGGCCTGCTGTGAGATTGGCGGTTAATCGGACACCGAGAGCTAGAGGGCGGATAAAGAGACTGGCAGTTTCGATAAGAATGAGGGCTGGAATTAGAGGTACTGGGGTGCCTTCTGGGAGAAGGTGCCCTAGGGCGGCAGTTGGGTTTTCTCGCAGACCAATAATAACTGTTATTAGTCAAAGGGGTACAGCTAGGGCCATGTTTAAAGAGAGTTGTGTCGTAGGGGTAAATGTGTATGGAAGGAGGCCTAGTATGTTGATGGAGATTAGGAACACTATTAGTGATGCAAATATAAGGGCTCATGTGTGTCCTTTTATGTTTAGGGGAAGGAGTAGTTGTTGTGTGAATCGGTTGATAGATCAGCTTTGAAGAGTTAATAGGCGGTTGTTGACCCATCGGGAGGAGGGTGCAGGGAATAGGGTTCATGGGAGCAGGAGGGCAATGGCAATCAGGGGAATGCCTAAGAGCGTTGGGCTAAGGAACTGGTCAAAAAAGCTTAGTGTCATGGTCAGGTTCAGGATTTAGTTTTTAGGGCTTGGGTGTCTTGGGAGGCGGGCTCGTTTGGGAAGGTATGTGCTATGACTTTTGGTGGGATGATGATAAGGAAAACGGATCAGGTTAATAGTATGATGGCGAATCAGGGAGAAGGATTGAGTTGGGGCATGTCACTAAGGGTGGTTGGGGAGCACCGTTCTTTAGCTTAAAAGGCTAACGCTAGGCCCATGTTAGCTTCTTAGTGAGGCGTCTTCGAGTATTAGTGAGGTTCAATTTTCAAAATGTTCTAGTGGGACGGCTTCAACGACGATTGGCATGAAGCTATGGTTAGCACCACAGATTTCAGAGCATTGTCCATAAAACACTCCGGGTCGGTTTGCAATAAAAGCTGTTTGATTCAGGCGGCCGGGGACGGCATCTATTTTAACTCCTAGGGCGGGGACAGCTCATGAGTGGAGAACATCTTCTGCTGAGACTAGAACTCGGATGGGGGAGTTGAAAGGGACTACTATTCGGTGATCGGCTTCCAAGAGGCGAAACTGACCGGGCATTAAGTCTTGTGTGGGGACCATATATGAGTCAAAGCTTAAGTCATCGTAGTCAGTGTATTCGTAGCTTCAGTATCATTGATGGCCTAGGGCTTTAACGGTCAGATGTGGGTCGTTGATTTCGTCTATCAGGTAGAGGATTCGTAGGGAAGGAAGGGCAATAAAAGTGAGGATGGCAGCAGGTAGAACAGTTCAAATGATTTCGATTACCTGGGAATCTAGGATGTATGTGTTGGTAAGCTTGGTGGATGCTATAGCAACAATAATATAAAGTACTAATGTGCTGATAAGAAATACAACTATCAGGGCGTGGTCGTGGAAGTGAAGAAGTTCTTCTATTATTGGTGAAGCTGCATCTTGAAATCCTAATTGGGAAGGATGTGCCATTGGGGTTAAGATACGCGGGGGTCTAACCCGCAATTCTGCCTTGACAAGGCAGTGTAATTTTTTACTAGTATCTTATAAAGAAGGTGACAGAGTGGTTTATGTGACTGGCTTGAAACCAGCCTACGGGGGTTCGATTCCTCCCTTTCTCGGTATGGGGACTGGACTTGGACGAATGCGGGCTCTTCAAATGTGTGGTAAGGAGGGGGACATCCATGTAGTCATTCTACGTTTGTTGTAGTTAGTTCAACTGACATAACTTCACGTTTGGCAGTGAATGCTTCTCATAAAATATACAGGAACATGATAACTGCAACTAGTGAGACTAGGGAGCCGAAGGATGAGACAGTGTTTCATAAGGCGTAGGCATCTGGGTAGTCTGAGTATCGTCGGGGCATTCCGGCGAGCCCTAGGAAGTGTTGAGGGAAGAAGGTTAGATTAACACCTGCAAACATTACTCCAAAGTGTAGTTTTGTTCAAGTGCTGTGAAGGGTGTACCCGGAGAAGAGCGGGAATCAATGTACGAAGGCCCCCATGATGGCGAATACGGCTCCTATTGAGAGGACATAGTGGAAATGGGCTACTACATAGTAAGTGTCGTGTAGGACAATATCTAGAGATGAGTTGGCTAGGATAATGCCAGTTAATCCGCCTACAGTGAACAAGAAAATAAATCCTAGGGCTCAGAGCATGGGGGCGTCTCATTTGATAGAACCTCCGTGGAGAGTGGCTAGTCAGCTAAATACTTTAACACCAGTTGGGATGGCGATGATTATTGTAGCGGATGTGAAGTAGGCTCGAGTATCAACATCTATTCCTACCGTAAACATGTGATGTGCTCATACGATAAAACCTAGGAGACCAATGGCCATTATAGCTCAGACCATGCCCATGTAGCCGAAAGGTTCTTTTTTACCAGCATAGTAGGCAACAATGTGGGAGATCATGCCAAAGCCGGGGAGGATAAGAATATATACTTCTGGGTGTCCAAAGAATCAAAACAGGTGTTGGTAAAGGATTGGGTCCCCTCCGCCTGCTGGGTCGAAGAAGGTGGTATTTAGGTTTCGATCTGTGAGGAGTATTGTAATGCCTGCTGCTAGGACAGGCAGGGATAGTAGAAGCAGGACAGCAGTAATTAAGACAGCTCATACGAATAGAGGTGTTTGGTATTGAGAAATGGCTGGAGGTTTTATGTTAATAATTGTGGTGATAAAATTAATGGCCCCTAGGATTGATGAAACACCAGCTAGGTGAAGGGAGAAGATGGTGAGATCAACGGATGCGCCGGCGTGGGCTAAGTTGCCCGCTAGTGGGGGGTAGACAGTTCAGCCAGTGCCAGCTCCTGCTTCTACGCCGGAGGACGCCAGGAGAAGGAGGAAGGAGGGAGGTAGTAGTCAGAAGCTCATATTATTCATTCGAGGGAATGCCATATCAGGGGCTCCAATTATAAGAGGTACTAGTCAGTTTCCAAACCCTCCAATTATGATTGGTATTACTATAAAGAAGATTATTACAAATGCGTGAGCTGTGACGATTACATTGTAGATCTGGTCATCACCTAGAAGTGCGCCTGGTTGACTGAGCTCAGCTCGAATGAGGAGGCTAAGGGCGGTCCCTACTATTCCAGCTCAGGCACCAAATACTAGATACAGGGTGCCAATGTCTTTATGGTTGGTTGAGAAAAATCAGCGTGTGATTGCCACAGGTAGGATGGCTGAGTGTTAAGCGGTGGATTGTAGCCCCACGCACGGAGGTTAAATTCCTCTTTCTATCAAGCCCTGGGGTGTTACATGTTAGATTGCAAATCTAAAGAAGCAGATTGACGTCTGCCGGGGCTTTCCCCGCCTTTGGTTTTTGATAGGCGGGGAAAGTAGATAGATGCTCGCTGGTTTGAGCGCTTAGCTGTTAACTAAGAGCTTGTAGGATCGAGGCCTGCCTATCTAGGGAAGGTTTTAGCTTAATTAAAGTGTCTGCTTTGCATGCAGGAGATGTGGGGTAGTGTCCCGCAAGTCTTATCAGGGACTGGGAGATTTTCACTCCCGCTGAGGGCTTTGAAGGCTCTTGGTCTGGTGTTAACCTAAGTCTCTTAAAGGTTGAAGAGTGTTATGAAGCCGGGGGTTAAGGGGAGAAGCAAGATTGATGATGTCGTTATGGTAGCAGTTGCTAGATTTAGTTGGTTTGTAGGTGTGCGTCATGGGAGGGTGCCTGTTAAATTGTTTGGGGCAATTGTTAGGGTTATAGCGTAGGAGAGTCGTAGGTAGAAGTAAAGACTTAGCAGGGCGCTGAGGGCTGCTAGGGTGGCGGTTAGGGCAAGGTCTTGTTTTGTTAGTTCTTGTAGGATAAGTCATTTTGGCATGAAGCCGGTTAGTGGAGGCAGGCCTCCTAGGGATAGGAGGATAAGGGGGGTGAGGGATGTGAGGATAGGTGCTTTAGCTCAGGATGTAGCTAATGAGTTAATTGTTGTGGTTTTGTTGAGTATAAATACGAGAAAGGTAGAGGAAGTCATAATCAGGTAGAGTGTGAGTGTGAGGAGGGTTAGTGTTGGTGAGAATTGTAGGACTAAGATCATTCATCCTAGGTGGGCAATGGAGGAATAGGCTAGGATTTTTCGTAGTTGGGTTTGATTTAGGCCGCCTCAGCCACCAATAAGTGTGGATAGGACCCCCAGGAGAATCAATAAGGTGGGGTTATTTGGTTGTAATTGGAGGAGGAGGGCAAATGGTGCAAGTTTTTGTCATGTGGAGAGGATCAGTCCTGTTATTAAGTCTAACCCTTGTAGGACTTCGGGTAATCAGGTGTGTAGTGGGGCTAGCCCAATTTTTAGGGCAAGGGCAATAATAATTATTGTGGAGGGAACTGGGTGTGTTATTTGTTGTAGCTCTCATTGTCCGGATAATCATGCGTTGGTTGTACTCGCGAATAGAAGCATTGCTGCTGCTGTGGCTTGTGTGAGGAAGTATTTGGTTGTGGCTTCTACTGCCCGGGGGTGGTGATGATGGGCTATAAGGGGAATAATGGCTAGGGTGTTGATTTCTAGTCCTATTCAGGCGATGAGTCAGTGTGAACTGGTTGCAGTAATAGTGGTGCCTAAGAATAGGCCAAATAGTAAGGAGGTTGTGATGTAGGGGCTCATTAGTAAAGGAAGGGGTTTAACCTACATTTTTAGGGTATGGGCCTAAAAGCTTAGTTTAGCTGACTTTACTAGAAAGTGGTGTAGTGGAAGCACTGAGAGTTTTGATCTCTCCGGGTTGGGTTCGAGACCCTTCTTTCTAAGGAGCTGGGGGGAGTTTAACCCTCATGATTCACTCTATCAAAGTGGCCCTTTATTTCAGGCACAGCTCCTGGTTATATTTGGGGTGGTAAACCTGCAAATGTGATTGGTAGTGCTAGGTGTCAAATAACAAATGCTAGTGTTAGCGGTAGGAAGTTTTTTCAGATTAGATGTATTAATTGGTCGTATCGGAACCGTGGGTAGGAGGCTCGTACTCATAAGAAGACGAGGGACAGGAGGGCTGCTTTGGTTATTAGGTTAATGGTGGTTAGTTCTGGAAGGGCGGGGATGAGGGAGGCTCCTAAGAAGAGGCTGGCAGAGAGGGTATTTATGAATAGAATATTGGCATATTCTGCGAGAAAAAACAAGGCGAAAGGACCTCCTGCATATTCTACATTGAACCCGGAGACGAGTTCTGATTCACCTTCAGTTAGGTCAAATGGGGCCCGGTTAGTTTCAGCTAAGGTGGAAATGTACCATATTGCTGCAAGGGGCCATGCTGGGATGATTAATCAGATGCCTTCTTGGGCAGTGTTGAAGGTTTGGAGGGTAAAACTTCCTGTGAAGATAATGAGGGAGAGTAGGATTAAACCTAGGCTAACTTCATAGGAGATTGTTTGTGCAACGGCTCGTAGGGCCCCTACTAGTGCGTACTTTGAGTTTGAGGCTCAGCCTGAACCAAGAATCGAGTATACAGCGAGGCTAGAGAGGGCGAGAATAAATAGAATAGCCAGGTTTAGGTCTAGGACGGGGTATGGAAGTGGCAGGGGGGCTCATAGCGTCATGGCTAGTGTGAGGGCTAATATGGGGGTGAGGATAAATAGGATGGGGGATGCGGTGGATGGTCGAATTGGTTCTTTAATGAATAGTTTGACCCCGTCTGCAATTGGTTGGAGGAGTCCGTAAGGGCCTACAATATTTGGGCCTTTTCGTAGTTGCATGTATCCGAGAACTTTTCGTTCGAGGAGTGTCAGGAAAGCAACGGCTAGTAGTACGGGTACAATAAAGGCGAGGGGGTTTAAGATGTGGGTGATTAGTGCTGTAGTCATAGTTAGGGAGAGGAGTTGAACCTCTGTTCAAAGGGCTTAGGTCTTTTGCAATTACCGGGCTCTGCCACACTAACATGTCATGTTCTTTGGCTGTTTTATGTGTTCTCTTGTCTGTTTTAGTTGGATTCAGCAGGTGAGGGGGGGGGGCGTGTTTTTAACAGGGGCCCCTCCTTTTCGGTCCTTTCGTACTAGAAAAGGGCACTTCATAGATAGAAACTGACCTGGATTACTCCGGTCTGAACTCAGATCACGTAGGACTTTAATCGTTGAACAAACGAACCCTTAATAGCGGCTGCACCATTAGGATGTCCTGATCCAACATCGAGGTCGTAAACCCTCTTGTCGATATGGACTCTAAAAGAGGATTGCGCTGTTATCCCTAGGGTAACTCGGTTCGTTGATCGGCTGAGCCGGATCTAGTTGGTCAGATGTTCTGTTTATTAGAGCAGTGGCTCTTGGTTTTAAAAAGGGTGTTTTTATTCCACATGGGGGTTATTTGTTACCCCGCGGTCGCCCCAACCAAAGACATTTGAACAGGGCTCATTTAGTTTGTTCTTTTGTTTAAGGGTGATTGACGTGAGCTGTTTTATGTCTAAAGCTCCATAGGGTCTTCTCGTCTTATGTTTTTATACCCGCCTCTGCACGGGAGGGTCAATTTCATTGACTTGAAAAAGGAGACAGCTAAGCCCTCGTTATGCCATTCATACAGGTCCCCATTTAAGGGACAAGTGATTGCGCTACCTTTGCACGGTCAAAATACCGCGGCCGTTAAACGTATAGTCACAGGGCAGGCGTGACCTCTTATACATTGTTTTTGCAAGAGGCGATGTTTTTGGTAAACAGGCGAGGCTTATGGGTTTGCCGAGTTCCTTCTTTTTCTTTAAGTCTTTCCGGTTGGGCACACCAGTGTAGGGTTAACGGTGAGGTGGTGAATGTTCTTCTGGTTTTTATTTTATTGTTCATTACCCTCTTTGGTTGGGGCCGTTGGGTTTCGGTGCGAGTTCGTTCCGAGGTACACTTGTGCTTGGAGGGGGTCGTTAGGCCCCTTATTACTCATATTAGCATTATCTCCTCTATGGGGGCATAGGGAGGCCCGGTATATATCAGGGGTTGGGATGTGCTATCAGAATTAGTGGCGGGAGTGTGTTTGAGCTTTAACGCTTTCTATGGGGTGGCTGCTTTTAGGCCCACCGGGACACGTGGCCTTGGTTATTATGATCCTTATTCTCCTGAAAAAGTTGTTTCTTTTATCAAAGGGGCTGTACCCCCTTTGACTAACTTTTTTGGCTTCTTGGAGTCGGTTATGATTTTTACAGGTTGGAGTTAAGAAGCCAAAAAGCTGAGCTCAGACTCAGTTCTCGGGCAACCAGCTATTACTGGACTCGGTAGGCTTATCACCTCTACTCGAAGCTCTTTCCACTCTTTTGCCACAGAGACGGATGTGCCCTATGTAGGCTGTCTTGGAGTAGCTCGTCCAGTTTCGGGGAATTAGACTATAGTGCTCTTTGCCTAAGGCTTGCTAGCTAAATCATGATGCAAAAGGTACGAGGTTTAATCTCTGCTTTTTTGTACTTTGACTGGGTTGTTTCATTTCTCTTTCAGCGTTCCCTTGCGGTACTTTATCTATAGCTCCGGAGGTCCTTTTCTATCTCCTATACTTGGGGGGAAAAATGATTTGTTTTGTTAGGTTGAGTGTATTAGGGGGTATTTATAGTTATTTTTTGTCTTTGGATGAGGGGCTAGCTGTTGGGTGTCAGAGTAATCCGGTTTGCACGGATGTCTTCTCGGTGTAAGGGAGGTGCTTTTCTGGGCTAAGCTATATTCTGATTTTTCCAAGCGCACCTTCCGGTACGCTTACCATGTTACGACTTGCCTCCCCTCTGGTGAAATAGTAGGGTATATTTTATTAGTTGGTTCGGTTAGGGGAGAGTGACGGGCGGTGTGTGCGCGCTTCATGGCCGGTTTCAGTAAGACACTCTGTTTCTTTACTTACTGCTAAATCCTCCTTCAGACACGTATTTCAGGGTGTCATTCGTGGTTCTCTATGCAGAGAATGTAGCCCATTTCTTCCCCTTTCATGCGCTACACCTCGACCTGACGTTTTGGGCTGTGCCAACTTTGCCTACTATTAGTCCTTCACAGGGTAGGCTGGCGACGGTGGTATATAGGCGGATTAGACGAGAAAGGGTGAGGTTTAACGGGGGTTATCGGTTCTAGAACAGGCTCCTCTAGATGGCTTTAAAGCACCGCCAAGTCCTTTGGGTTTTAAGCTAATGCTCGTAGTACCCGGGCGGATGGGGGCTGTAAGGGGGTGTCGTTGTTTAGGGCCGGGCATAGTGGGGTATCTAATCCCAGTTTGTATCCTGGCTTTCGTGGGTTCAAGTTAGATGAGGCTACTTTCGTTATTGTTCTTCATGTCCTCGGAAGCGTATGACTGCCTTGAGGGTATTCGGCCTCAGTTTTGTGTTTAGTGGTTTAACCACTCTTTACGCCGGGGGCTAACAACTTGGGTCTCTCGTATAACCGCGGTGGCTGGCACGAGTTTTACCGGCCCTCTTAGCCGTAACTAAGTCAAGTTTTCACTTATGGCTTAATGTTTATCACTGCTGAGTTCCCTTGAGGGCGTGGCTAAGCAAGGTGTCATGGGCTACCAAGGGGTGTGCCTGATACCAGCTCCTGGTTCCCGGGCAGGGCGTGCAGGGCATTCTCACGGGGATGCGGATACTTGCATGTGTAAGTTTGGCTAAAGCTGTTAGTAAAGTCAGGACCAAGCCTTTGTGCTTACGGGACTTTCTAGGGCCCATCTTAACATCTTCAGTGTTATGCTTTTATTAAGCTACGCTAGC